TTTCTTCTGACTCTTTTTCAAATTCGATAAATGTTGGTTGATTGTATATTTCATTATAGTTCTATGATTCAGAGTATCATTTCCTATTTGATCCCTTTGAATTCCATATTCGAAGTTGCGATCGGATCTATTCATTAAAAAGAATTGATTCGATACATTTCTTATGTACCCACGGGTGCTATATTGGATTTGAATCAGATTTTGGATCAATCTATATTGATTGACTGCCTTCATTATGTTGTTGCTAGCAAATACCACTATTTTTGGTTTTGGATCTTCCAAAGCATTCCCGCAGGAGATCCGGACCAATTTTTTTCTGATCCTCCGATAAAAAGATTCATTCTCTTCATAAAAAATAGGAGGTAGAACCAATAAAGATTTCTTTTTCGATTCATCCCTGGAGTTGAATACCTCATTCAAGAAATCCAATCTGTAGGAATCAATAGAAAAGGCAAATCCCTTATGATACACCAGATCCGGCTCGGTTATTGATAGAGTTAATAGATCTGCCATTTCTTGAAATCTCTCTTCTGATTCAAAATCGTGGTGCAACGTGTATCCTCCCCTGTTCTGGTCATGGAATAGATGAAATAAATCAAAAAATGAATTTTGGTTCAAGAATGAAATCTTATTGGAACTGTCCATATCCGGTTCATCCTTCGGAACCATATCACATCCCGGATCTGATGAAATAGGATGAATTGAGACGGTATTTTGTAAATACGTAATTATCTTGAATATATCAACCATTTCTTTATTTTCCGATCTCCTGGAAGGGACAAAAGAAAAATCTTGTTGTTTCTTCAACCATTTCTGATCTCTAGTGGACCCCTCAGTAGGATTCGAACCCAGATGAAGTTCTGACCATCTGTCAGAGAAAAAAGAACGAATTGATCTTGTAGGATTCCCAAGAAATTCTTCGATTTCTTCCGGAAGCAGATGATTATTCATCTGCGTCTCACGTTCCGTGAATAGCCGGGACATTGAGGAATCCCCAGAAAGGCATTTCGGGAATCGGTCTGATTCTATCTCTGTTCGTTCCGTTTGAAGAAAGGAAGGATCCCAAAGAATCGATCTTTCTTTTAGTTGTTGAATCTCTCTTTGATGGATCAATGTGTGATATTCCGAATCCTCATTACTAATGGAATAAAAATGATCTCTGGATTGATCAGAAGATCCTTTCAATTGGCTAGAATCCGTTACTTGAACGAAAATAGATCTTGTGGAATCATATTGCATATTTGACGATACATTCCGTACCTTGCTAAAAAACCGAGCCTTGTTTACCAACCACACATTGTCTAACCAAATACAATTCTCTCTCGATACGTTCCTCAAAAAATCCGATTCGTGCGGATTCTTCCCCCAACTAACGAAGAGATCTTGGCGGAATTGCCACATATGAAATTGAGCACAATTTTGCAAAGAAATACCCCACTTGTTTCTCGAGAGGAGATGGGAAACATGCTCAATATCATTTGATTGAATAGTTGACCCAGCTCCTTGTTGTTTGAAGAAACCCTCCGCTTCAATTGGTCTTTTTTCACGAAAAGCAGACATGAGATAACAAATCCAGTGTTTCACTAAGATTTCGAATAGCTGTCCCGAATTCAAGTTAATTATGTTTCGCTTCTTCCTCGGAGAAAGACGATCAAACAATTCCCAATCATGGTCCTTGCGGATCGGATCATCCGTATAGGATACAAAAGGAGACTCCAGATATTTGATATCTTTCTCTTTGAATGAGATCTCAATTCCAGCTACGGTTTCATTAGATATCTTACAACTATAATCCCTCTTTTTTCCGATCCGGTTCCTCCAACACCGCGAACCCCAGTTAGATTCAGGCATGATACACTTTTTAGTTATTGGGAGAACCCAAGTACTCTCTTTCGGATCCATGAAACAACTCTCAGAGATCTTTTTTCCTTTTGGAAGATACAGGAGCGAAACAATCAACCTATTGATATTGGAAGACCCAAAAGATTCTTCCAATGTATCATTTCTGGGTCCAATGGAATTCATAGGTATAGGAAGAAGCCCCATCAAATAGAGATTTTTTCTTTCGACCATATTTCGATTGTTAATACGATATATAAGGACCGCTACTGCAAGCAGTACTACACCTTTGATCGTGAAATATCGATTGCTTGTTGAACCCCGTGAATCGCGTGAAAGTAGGATACTCAAAATTCGGGGGTCAAAGAGTTTCATAAAACGTTCTTGGTGGAAAAAAATGTGAGTGAAAGATCCCACGGAATCGAATTTGGTCCACGAATCTAAGAAATAGTGAGAATTCTTGATCTCTCTCAATATCTCTCTCAATTCGAAGATCCAGGATTTTAATGGATGTCGTTTCACTGCTTCCTGCTTCATTGATTCCTCCTAAGGATTTCATTTCAATTGGAATTTGGTTATTCACGATGTACGACGATCCCCGTTACGCATCCATGGCTGAATGGTTAAAGCGCCCAACTCATAATTGGCAAATTCGTAGGTT